AGTTTTAAGAAATCTAATTTCAAGACTTATAATCTTTATACAAAATTTAATAGAGATTCGGGTTTTATAAGTTATTTGGAAGAACCAGATTTTCGTCGAGCCGTAATCAAAGGATCTATGCGCATTCAAAGGCGTAAAATGGTTATTTGGGGACCGTCTCAAGGAAATCCCCATTCCCCTCTTTTTTTGGAAAAAATGGAAGATTTTCCTTTTCCTATATCCGACCTAATGAAGCTTTTTTTTAATATTAGAGATTGGTTGGGTAAAAAGTCAGAATTTGAAATTTTAGATCAACAATTCCAAATAAAAAAAAACAACCAGGAAGACGCAATGGAATTCTGGGAAAACATTCCATATGCACAAAAAACAAGAAGTATTCTGTTACTAGCACAATCAATTTTTAGAAGGTATATTAAATTACCCTTATTGATAATAGCTAAGAATATTGGCCGTATTTTATTACGGCAATCTCCGGAATGGTATGAGGATTTCCAAGATTGGAATAGAGAAATTTATTTAAAGTGCAGCTATAATGGTCTTCAATTCTCCAAAACAGAATTTCCTAAAAATTGGTTAATAGAAGGTTTTCAGATCAAAATCTTATATCCTTTTCATTTGAAACCGTGGCACGGATCTAAGCTACGACTCTCTGATAGAGATCGAAAGCAACAAGATGATTTTGATTCTTGTTTTTTAACAGTTTTGGGAATGGAAACAGAATATCCTTTTGGTCCTCCTCGAAAAACACCTTCCTTTTTTGAACCCGTTTTTAAAGATATAGACTACAAAGTCGAAATAAGAAATTTAAATTTTAGAGTTCAAAGAGTTTTAAAAAAAATAACAAAGCAACAAGAAAAAGCATTTTTCTTTTTAAAACAAATACTTTTAAAAGGAAAGAAAATTCCATTATTTATACCGAGAGAAATATATGAATCAAGTGAAACTCAAACAGAAAAGGATTCGATAATCAGCACTCAGATAATTCATGAATCATTTAGTCAAAATAAATCTAGAGATTATTCACAGGCAAAAGAAGAGATTAAACATAGAATTGATAGAAGAAACACAATCAGAAATCAAATAGAAATAATGAAAAAAAATAAAAAGACTAATCGAGAATCACCCCCAAAAATTTGGAAAATATTAAAAAGAAAAAATATTGAATTAATATTTCAATTTTGCATTGAAAAAATATACGTAGATATCTTTTTATGTATAATTAATATGCGCAGAATTTCTCTACAACTTTTTATGGAATCAACAAAAAAAATTCTTGAAAAATACATTGACAATAATGAAATAAATAAAGATAAAGAAAGAATTAATAAAAAAAAACAAAATAAAATTGACTTCATTTCGCCTATGACTATAAAAAAGGCTTTTGATAATCTTAGAAATAGTAAGCAGAAGCCACATTTTTTTTTTGATTTATCTTACTTGTCACAAAAATATGTATTTTTTAAATTATCACAAACCCAAGTTATTAACTTCAATAAGTTAAGATCTATTCTTCAATATAATGGACCATCTTTTTTTCTTAAGAATGAAATAAAGGATTTTTTTGGAACACAAGGAATATTTGATTCCAAAGTAAGACATAACAAACTTTCAAATTATGAAAAGAATCCATGGAAAAACTGGTTAAGAAGTCATTATCAATATGATTTATCTCAGATTACATGGTCTACATTAGTCCCACAAAAATGGCGAAATCAAATAAATCAATGCCATATGTCTCAAATGTCTCAAAATGATGATTTAAAGAAAAGGTATTCCTATGAAAAAGACCCATTATTGGATTACAAAAAAAAACAAAATTTGAAAGTATATTTATTACCAAATAAAGAGGAGAATTTTCAAAAAAACTATAGATATGATCTTTTCTCATATAAATATATGAATTCTGAAACTAAGAATAAGTCTGATATTTATAGATCATCATTAGAAACAATAAAGAAGCAAGAAAATTCCACCAAAAATAAAGAAACTTTTTTTAACATACTCAATAATATTCCTATCAAGAATTATCTAGAAAAAAGTGATATTATATATATGGAAAAAAATACAGATAGAAAATATTTGGGTTGGAAATTTAATACAAATATTCAGGTTGAACCTAATAAGGACCAAATAACGGAGAATTCTCATAATAATGGTCTTTTTTATCTTCCAATTAAATCAAATTCCGAAATCAATTATAAAAAGGTCTTTTTTGATTGGATGGGGGTGTCTTTTGATTGGATGGGAATGAATGAAAAATTCTTAATCTTAAATCACCTCATATCGAATCCGAAAGTTTTTTTATTTCCAGAGTTTTTAATACTTTATCATAAATATAAAGAGAAACCTTGGTTTATCCCAAGCAACTTACTTCTTTTTAATTTGAATATCAATCCAAATTTTAGTGAAAATCCAAATATCAAAGGAAAACAAGAGGCGAATGAATATTTTTTAAATTTTAGACCATCAAATTCAAAACAATATTTTGAATTAAAGAATC